TCCTAGATATTTGATACCTTCTCCTAAAAAGAAACTCATAACACCAACTCCATTCGTAATTCCATCAACTACTCGTCTATCAAAAAAATTCATTAATTGGCTCAATTCCCTTACCCCCCATGCAAAGGATATTGTATAAAAAGAATCAATATAAGCACGATTATATGACCAATCATATAGGCCGTTTATAATTTTATCCCAACGTTTTCTTTTCGGACCTAACTTAACAAATGAATTTATTAAATCAAAATCTTTGAAAGAGGAATAAATCGGTTTATATAAAAAGGACGCTAGAAATATTCCGCAAGAAGCTATACTGACTGAAAAAAGGGCATCTTTGGAAAATTCATACCAGCTTGCCAAATCGTTTGACTTTTGATGTAAAAGGTTAATAGACGGAGATAACCATTTTGATAATAGATCTAAATCCGTTCCTTTTTTATTAAAAGGAATTCCTAGAGATCCAACAAATAAAGTAAATAAGCCTAATATAAGTAAAGAAAATAACATCGTATTCGCGGATTCATAAGGATAGGCAAAGGGTTTTTTATTATCAAAATGGATAATATGAAAAAAAGGGGTTTCCTCCCCTTTTTTTCTTACATTCCCATCACTTCCATACGTCTTTTTTGAAAAAAAAGAAGAACTTGCATTTCTTAATAAACCCCAATTGGGGTTAATTTCTTGGGAATCGCCTTTACCCCATATGGATATGGAATAGAAAGAGGTATTTTGGTTGCCACTATAATTTTGGAAATGAATGTTTAAATGCCCCTCAAAAGTAAGTAAATAAATGCGAAACATATAAAATGCCGTTAAACCTGCGGTGGCCCAAGCTATTATTCCGAAAATCGGAGAATACAACCAACTATCATTAAGAATTTCATCTTTTGACCAAAAACAAGCAAGCGGCGGAATACCACAAAGAGAAAGTGTACCTAATAAAAAAGAGGTTTTGGTAATCGGCACATGTTTTGTTAAACCACCCATAAGAACCATATTCTGACTTTTATCTGGAGAATAACCAACAAGAGTTTCCATTGAATGAATAACGGACCCGGACCCCAAAAATAATAATGCTTTGGAATAAGCATGAGTAATCAAATGAAATAAAGCACTTCGGTAAGACCCCATTCCTAGAGCGAACATCATATAACCCAATTGAGACATTGTCGAATAAGCTAAACCTCTTTTAATGTCTTTTTGAGCAAGAGCTAAAGTAGCTCCTAATAATAGTGTAATTATGCCTATCAACGCAATTAAATTCATTATATAAGGTATAACTATGAAAAGAGGAAGAAGGCGAGCTACAAGAAAAATCCCCGCCGCTACCATAGTAGCAGCATGTATAAGAGCCGAAATAGGAGTTGGTCCCTCCATAGCATCAGGTAACCACACATGAAGGGGAAATTGTGCAGATTTAGCAACTGCGCCGGCAAATAATAGAGCAGCACACAAAATAACAAATGGAAAATGAACTTCATTATTAGAAATCAAGTTATTGAGTATTTCGAATAAATCGCGAAATTCAAAACTACCTGTTATCCAATAAAACCCTAAAATTCCTAATAATAAACCAAAATCCCCTACACGATTAGTTACAAACGCTTTTTGACAAGCATTTGCCGCAGGAGGTCGTGTGAACCAAAACCCTATTAATAGATAGGAACACATTCCAACCAATTCCCAAAAAATATAAATTTGTATCAAATTTGAACTAGTAACTAATCCCAACATGGAAGTACTGAAAAAACTCATATAAGCAAAAAACCTCAAGTATCCTTGATCGTGAGCCATATAATTATCACTATAAATAAGAACCATAATTCCAACAGTAGTGATTAACATCAACATAATAGAAGTAAGTGGATCAATCAAGCAGCCAAATTCTAAAGAAAAATCATTATCAAGGGTCCAAGACCATACATATTGATAGATATAACTGCTATTTATTTGCTGAATAGAGAGATTAATTGAAAAAATCATGACTATACTTAACAAGAAAATACTTGGAAAAGCCCACATACGGTGAAGATTTTTTGTTGCTGTCGGAAAAAGAACAAGTCCCACTCCTATTAATATAGGAACTAGAAGTGGAACAAAAGGTAAAATACATGCATATTGATATGTCTGTTCCATAAAAAAAGTGTTTTAATTCTTAATTAATATTAACGGTTTCTGATTCACTGGACCTTACCTCTTTTGAAAGTAGTCAAGAAAAAAATGAAGATATGTACTAACTTAAAGCTTAAAGAAATTTTTTGAATTTTTCTTTTTTATTACTTTTATGTTAAATACTTCAAATATTCAAATCAAGAAGTTACAATTGGTCAAATAATATGAAAGAACTAGATTAATTACCAATTTCCTTCAAATTTGAAAATGAAAGTAAAATTGGGCATATTTTTCCCGGATTTGACAAGTTATTCCAAATATTATTTTTTTTTTATTTTTAGAAAAAAAGATCTTTTCTAGAAAAGAAATACATAGTGAATCAGAAAAGCTCATATTTTTTGAACAATAGATGTCTTTCACATCCAGCTATACCAACGAGTCATCTCTTAATTTTTATTTAAATGGCAGTTCCAAAAAAACGTACTTCTGCATCCAAAAAGCGTATTCGTAAAAATTTTTGGAAAAAGAAGGGCTATCAGGCAGCGTTAAAAGCATTTTCTTTAGGTAAATCTCTTTCTACCGGGAATTCAAAAAGTTTTTTTGTGCGACAAACAAATAAACTAAGTAATAAAACATAACATGTTGGAATAATCTAAACCGGCCTGACTCAAAAACGGAGTCATTTCATTTCAAAAATCAAATTCCCGAATTCCATTTTCTTCAACGGAGAATGGAATTCGTTCCGCTCTTAGAGAATATGGAGAATAAGAATTCTTCTGTTTACCTTACCCAATTTTAAAAAAGTATTCTTTTTCTTTTTAGTATATTTTCTCCTTTTCAAGGCAGAGTTATTATTTTACTCATTAACTTATTTGTAATATAAGGTTTTCTTTTTTGTACATTTTGAATTTTATATAAATTCTCATACAGCCCCCATATATCTCGCCATCAATCCACACAAAAAACCTTAGTAAAAATATTTTGGATAAATATGTGTCAATTTTTAATGATCTAAAATAGGTTATTTTTTTGTTCATTGATAAAACGACTTTTTGGTTTCACTTTTTGAAATAAAATAAATCAAAAACACGTAATTAAAAAAAAAATGTTTTTTTTTTGGGGGGGGGGGTTCTATTCCTTAATTCATAGTAGGATTTACAAGAGTTGAGTCGAGAAGAGTATAAAATAAAAAAAAATACTAAACTAATGAACCTTCAAATACCTATTTGAAGAAATTTTTATTCATCAATTTTAATCTTTCCTAAAAAATATTGCACTCAATTAAATTCGTAAATCTAGACGATTATTTATTCATAGGTTATTATGAGATCAAGACAGGCCGCTATGGTGAAATCGGTAGACACGCTGCTCTTAGGAAGCAGTGCTAGAGCATCTCGGTTCGAGTCCGAGTGGCGGCATATCATCTCTTAAAAAAAGAAAATAGATCCTATAATAAAAATAAAATCAATTGCTAATTTCGAGTTTATAATTAAGGAACTCCTTTTTATGATATTTTCAATCTTAGAGCATATATTAACTCATATTTCTTTTTCGATCGTTTCAATTATAATTACAATTCATTTGATAACCTTTTTAGTCGATGAAATCATAAAACTAGATGATTCATCTAAAAGGGGAATGATAATCACTTTTTTCTGTATAACAGGAGTATTAATTTCTCGTTGGATTTATTCGGGACATTTTCCACTAAGTGATTTATATGAATCCTTAATCTTCCTTTCATGGAGTTTTTCTTTTATTTATATAGTTTCATATTTCAAAAAAAACCAAAATATTCTAAGCAGAATAATTGGCCCGAGTGCTATTTTTTCCCAGGGCTTTGCTACTTCAGGTCTGTTAACTGAAATACACGAATCGACAATATTAGTACCCGCTCTTCAATCCGAGTGGCTAATAATGCACGTAAGTATGATGATATTAGGCTATGCGGCCCTTTTATGTGGATCATTATTATCAGTATCACTTCTAGTCATTACAGTTAGAAAAAGGAGAAGGTTTTTTTCTACGAGTAATCATTTATTACATTTAAATGAGTCATTTTTCCTTGGTGAAATCGAATACATGAATGAACAAAGGAATGTTTTACAAAAAAATTCTTTTTTTTTACCAAGGAATTATTATAGATCACAATTGATTCAAAAATTGGATTATTGGAGTTATCGAGTTATTAGTCTAGGATTTATCTTTTTAACCATAGGAATTCTTTCTGGAGCAGTATGGGCTAACGAAGCATGGGGATCCTATTGGAGTTGGGACCCAAAGGAAACTTGGGCTTTTATTACTTGGATCATATTTTCAATCTATTTACATACTCGAACAAATATAAAACGGAAGGGTACAAATTCAGCAATTGTGGCGTCTATTGGATTTCTTATAATTTGGATCTGCTATTTTGGAGTCAATCTATTAGGAATAGGACTGCATAGTTATGGTTCATTTACATTAACATCTAATTGAATTAAAAATTAAAAAAAGGGGGGGTTCTTACAAATAGAAATAAAAGAGTGTACAACGTATATCAGATCAAAAAACTTTGTGTGAATTGTCGAGAGCCTGTCGAATAGGATTCGACAGGCTCTTTGTCAGTGTACCGTTTTACAACGAACGGTTTTTAAAATGATAAGATTTATAAATTATCTAAAAAAAGAATTAGATAGAATAACTTCAACCTTTTCAACTGATAGTGAAAGAACGAAATCGGGGTACATACCAATACCGAGTACGGGTAAAAAAATAGAAACCGAAAGAAATAACTCTCGCGGCCCAGAATCTAAAAAATCACAATTTGAACCAAATATCTTGTATCCATAAAACATCTGTCGTAACATAGATAATAAATAAATAGGAGTTAATATCATTCCAATTGCCATTACAAAAGTAATTGGGAGTTTTGTCATTAAAAGATATTTTGGACTAGTAATTAGTCCAAAAAAAACTATTAATTCGGCAACAAAACCACTCATGCCAGGTAATGCAAGGGAGGCCATTGAAAAGCTACTGAACATCGTGAATATTTTTGGCATTGGAATACCTATTCCACCCATTTCGTCAAGATAAACAAGACGTATTCTATCATAAGTTGTTCCGGCCAAGAAAAAAAGCGCCGCGCCAATAAATCCATGAGAGATTATTTGCAAAAGGGCTCCGTTGAGTCCCATATCTGTGATAGAACCAATTCCTATAATTATGAAACCCATATGAGATACAGAGGAATAGGCTATTCTTTTTTTTAAATTCCGTTGACCGAGAGATGTTGAAGCCGCATAGATTATTTGCATTGCGCCTACTACCATTAACCAAGGAGAAAATATAGAATGAGCATGAGGAAATAATTCCATATTGATCCGAACTAATCCATACGCTCCCATTTTTAATAAGATTCCGGCTAGAAGCATACAAGTACTATAATGTGCTTCTCCATGGGTATCGGGTAACCATATATGTAGGGGTATGATTGGCAATTTGACAGCAAAAGCAAGAAAAAATCCAATATAAAATAGTAGTTCCAAGTTCATAGGATAGGACCGGGTGGCTAATATTTCAAAATTTAATGTTGGTTCAGTAGAACCATATAAACCGATACCCAGAACTCCCATTAACAGAAAAACAGAACCCCCCGCTGTGTACAAAATAAATTTTGTAGCTGAGTACAGACGCTTTTTTCCTCCCCACATTGATACAAGTAGATAAACGGGAATTAATTCTAATTCCCACATGAGGAAAAAAAGTAAAAGATCTCTAGAAGAAAATAATCCTATTTGCCCACTGTACATTGCTAACATCAGAAAATGAAATAATCGAGAATCTCGAGTAACCGGCCAAGCCGCTAAAGTAGCTAAAGTAGTGATAAATCCCGTTAGTAAAATAGGTCCTATGGAGAGTCCATCTATTCCTAATCTCCAATGGAAATCCAAAAAAGAGATCCATTTATAATCCTCCATTAGTTGGATTAATGGATCATCCCATTGAAAATGATAGCAGAATGCATAAGTCGTTAGAAGAAGTTCTAAGATACACATACATATAGTATACCATCTTATTACTCTATTTCCCCTGTGTGGAAGAAAAAAAATGAAGCAACCCACAAATATTGGTAAAACTACAATTATTGTTAAGTAAGGAAAATGGTTCGTGGTAAAGACAAGATAAACTTGGGCCAGAAGAATCCGTGCTCAATTTAATTTGATTTTGAGCACGGATTCTTTCGATAAAAAAAATGGATTCAAGTAGAATTTTATGGAATGTATCAATAAGCTAGACCCATACTGCGAGTTGTTTCAGGCCCTAAATAAACCCGAACGCTCAAAAAATCTGTTGGACAGGCGGATTCACATCTCTTACAACCAACACAGTCCTCGGTTCTTGGAGCAGAGGCAATTTGTTTAGCTTTACATCCGTCCCAGGGTATCATTTCTAATACATCGGTGGGGCACGCCCGGACACATTGAGTACATCCTATACATGTATCATAAATCTTTACTGAATGTGACATTGGATCTATATGTTTTTGAACGCCATAAATTTTCGGTCTAGTAAACGAACTTATAAATGAATCCTATAAGTTAGATACCAGACGAATCAATGAGGGATAAGAATCAATTTACTTCCGAATTGATTTATGAGGTAGGGCCAAAATACTTTAATTTCTTATGTTTTTGCAACTACGATTATACCCTACTATAGACATATAAAACCCGCTAATGCGAATTGAAATTTCTTAATTAATATTCAAAATTAGCATTTATATGATTAATACTATTTATTCAACAAATTGGATTGGTTAATACGAGTTGATTTTCTGTTACGATAAATTGATGAAACAATAGCCGATCCAATAGCTGCTTCAGCGGCTGCAATAGTTATAACAAAAATTGAGAAAATATCTCCTCTTAATTGACGATTATCAAAAATATCAGAAAATGTTACAAAATTGATATTAACTGAATTTAATATAAGTTCAAGACACATAAGGGCTCTAACCATATTTCGACTTGTGATTAATCCATAGATACCAATAGAGAATAAATAGGCACTCAAAACAAGTATATGTTCGAGCATCATTCACCAACTCCTTATCAATTTCGATTCATTTTTAATCTGAACAATAATGAAATTCATTCGATTCGAACAAATTATGGAATAGATTGGTAAGAGATCAATATAAAATTAAAGTCTTTTTATTCTATTTTTTTATACAGAAATTCAAATTAATGAATTATAACATTCCTTTTGCGTTGATTCTATTTGAATTACTCATTTTAAAGATTTCTTATTGACGAGCTATAGCAATAGCACCTATTAAAGCGACTAAAAGAATTATTGAAATGAGTTCAAATGGAAGAAAAAAATCTGTTGCTAAATGAATTCCAATTTGTTGACTATTACTTATCAAATCTTGTTCTAGAATCTGATTTGATTTTGTAGTCCAAATGATCCCATACCACGACGTATCTGGAATAGTAGTAATTAGTGAAATAAAAAGACTTGTACAAACCAGTGAAGTAACTCCATCCCCAACGGTCCAAAGATGAAAATCTTTGTAATATTCTGAACCATTCATGAACATCACAGCAAAAATGATTAAAACGTTTATAGCTCCTACATAAATAAGGAGCTGCGCAGCAGCTACAAAATATGAGTTAGATAGAATATAGAATAAGGATATACAAAAAAGAACCCATCCCAACGAAAAGGCCGAATAAATTGGATTCGGAAGTAATACTACTGCCAGACTTCCTAATATAAGACCCGATCCCAGAAAGACTAAAAGAAAATCATGTATTGGTCCAGGTAAATCCATTTGATTTTATAAACAAAATCGAAATATTTCATGCCTTTGTTGACCTGACCAGGAAAAAAGAAGTTATCCTTTTTTTGTAGGATACTTCTTAATTGAATGAAATTTGAACGGGGGTGTTTTGGATTGATGTAAATGCAGTTATTTGACTACTCTTATTATCGAAGCAGAGGTTCAAACTTTTTATTTTCAAATCATTATGCGAATAGAAAGCGATTCTTAATCAAAAAGAAGCCGCGATTTTAACCAACGAGCCATTCTTTTGTATTGACCAAGGAAAAACCTCATTCCTTTCTTTAGATCCAAAAGCTAGAAAGCCATTTTGATTTGAATTTGTAAAGCTTTTGTGATTCGAAGGTTTTATACATTTTTTTATTTGAAGTAAATTCTAAGAAATTGTTCGAATTGTGTAATCTTCAATTATTGATACCGGTAACCGACCTAAAGCAATTTGATTGTAATTTAATTCGTGACGATCATAGGCCGAAAGTTCATATTCTTCAGTCATTGATAAACAATTTGTTGGGCAATACTCAACGCAATTACCGCAAAATATACAAATTCCAAAATCAATACTGTAATTAAGTAATCGTTTCTTTCGAATATTAGTTTGAAATTTCCAATCTACAACGGGTAAATCTATAGGACATACACGAACACATACTTCACAAGCAATGCATTTATCAAATTCAAAGTGGATTCGGCCTCGGAAACGTTCCGATGTGATCAATTTTTCGTAGGGGTATTGAATAGTTACAGGTAAACGATTCGCGTGGGACAAGGTGATCATGAAACCTTGACCGATATACCTGGCAGCTCGTATTGTTTGTTGACCGGAGTTCAAGAACTGAGTTAACATAGGGAACATATCTGAATATCTATAAATAATTTTACTTTTTTCTTTCTCTTGTTTGAGACAAGTGATAAAGAAAAGCCTATTCTATTCCTTTACAGTGAAAGAAGTTGGGACGAAGTTGTTAATAATAGATTACCTAGAGAAATAGGTAAAAGAAATTTCCATCCAAGATTTAAAAGTTGGTCCATTCTCAGTCTCGGTAAAGTCCATCTTGTTGCAATAGAAATGAACAAGAACAAATACGTTTTAGCTAATGTAATAAAGATACCGATTATTGTTCCAAAAACAGGACTTCTTTGATTTATGTCAAAAAGCTCAGGAATGAATAGGTATGGAATAGAAAGATTCCAACCCCCCAAGTAAAGAACTGTTACAAATAATGAAGAAACCAGTAGATTTAGATACGAAGCAACATAAAATAAACCAAATTTGATACCTGAATATTCGGTTTGATAACCGGCTATTAATTCTTCTTCTGCTTCGGGTAAATCAAAAGGTAATCTCTCACACTCGGCTAGAGAAGAAATCAGAAAAACAATAAACCCTATAGGTTGACGCCATAAATTCCATCCCCAAAAACCATATTTTGATTGCGCTTCAACTATATCAACTGTACTTAAACTGTTAGATAATCCTAGTCGACGCTAACATCACTGTTCCCGTCGCTATTACAGAACCGTACATGAGATTTTCACCTCATACAGCTCCTCATAGGTCACAAATAAATCTAAGGACCTTTCAACACCATTTCTATTGATATGTTTGTAGGATCTATAGAGAATCAAATTCTTATCCTAGGGACTCGAATTAGACCAATGGAATTCTGTATGCTAGATTTTTAATAAAAAAAGTGCTTCTGAATTGATCTCATCTTTTAAGAATTTTTATTTTTCTTTGTTGATTAATAACTTGATCTTTGAATAATTTTTTTTTAGAGAATATCGCATAGATATTCCAACCTACCGTTTTCTCATTTTTGATTACGAAAAAGAATTCTATATTGCATTACATAACAATAATTTGATTTCTTTAAATAAAATCGAAATAGTCATGAATAAAAAAAAAGATCTCTTTTTGCAATTCTCGTTTTTGGATTTTAGTTCGTTCCTATTCTCCTTTCTCAGAAACGGGACATTACCCAAAGTAAAAGATTTCTTCGTTTTTGATAGTTATTTACTTAATTGGTGGATAGGAACATACTCTGGATGAAATCGCGGGGAGTACTTCTTAATAATTTCTACCAACTTAAAGCCCCAATTCGAATTACTTTTCTATAAAAAAAATATCCTATTGGATAATTTACAGAATCTCCATTACTAATCCTTTGTGTATCTTGGTCTTTCTAACCATCCACTCATTTTTTTTAATCTATCATTTCGGGTAATATGTCTATCATAATAGTATAGTAAAAACCCCATATGGTTGATCTTTTGAACCCGCTTCAAGACAAGATGACTAATCAACCCATCTTGGGATAAACAGTCTCAACTGCTTCTGTTTACTGTCACTTACTTCTTGTACATAGGAAATGAGATTCAATTCCTTTAACAGCAAAATTTTTAGCCGTTTTATTTCACTCATATAACTATCTGGTTTAATTCATCAACCCAATGATGAATAAAAAAATGGATATTCCAATCGTTTAACTTTCTTGCTAGAAAGAAAAGAAATAGGGGCAATTTTATGTCTCACCGAATCACACGTAGAGATATTGATAATACACATAGGGTTAATGGTATTTCATAACTAATTGATTGAGCAGCAGCCCTTAATCCACCTAAAAAGGAATATTTATTATTTGATCCATATCCTGACATAAGAAGTCCAACAGGAGCAAGACTTGAAACAGCGATCCATAAAAAAACACCAATACTAAGATCGGCTAGAATAAAGCGATAGCTAAAAGGAATTACTGAATAACTTAGTAAAATGGATATAACTGCTATGGATGGTCCTAGACTGAATAAACGAGTATCTCCTCTAGATGGAAGAATATTTTCTTTGAAAAGTAGTTTTGTACCATCTGCTAAAGCTTGAAGAATTCCCAAAGGCCCCGCGTATTCGGGTCCAATACGTTGTTGTATCCCTGCAGATATTTCTCTTTCTAACCAAACAATTACTAGTACACCTAGTGTGATTCCTAATACAAGAATGAGAATAGGGATAAGCATCCATATGATCCCATAGACTTCTTTTAAGGATCCCAATCTGAAAAAAGAATTGATAGCTGGTATTTTTGTTGTATCAATTATCATTTCAACGATCAACTTCTCCCATAATGATATCTATGCTACCTAGTATCGTCATAATATCAGCCAATTTCATTCTTTTAACTAACTGCGGAAGAATTTGCAAGTTGATAAAACCCGGCGGTCTTATTTTCCATCTCCAAGGAAAAACACTCCGATCTCCTATCAGAAAAATTCCTAATTCTCCTTTTGGTGCTTCGACTCTTACATAAAGTTCTTGCTTGGACAATTCAAAAGTTGGAGAAGGTTTTTTACTAATAAATCGATATTCAAAATCATTCCATTCAGGTTCTTTTATTCTATCAAAGCGGCGGCTTTCTAAATTCTCATACGGCCCCCCTGGAATTCCTTCCAGAGCCTGCTGGATTATTTTTATAGATTCTGTCATTTCACCAATTCGTACTAAATACCGAGCTAATGAATCCCCCTCTTTTTGCCATTGAATCTCCCAATCAAATTCCTCGTAACACTCATAACGATCAACTTTACGAAGATCCCATTGTATTCCGGAAGCTCGTAGCGTTGGTCCTGATAAACCCCAGTTTATTGCCTCTTCTCCGCCAATAATGCCTACGCCCTCAACCCGTTCTAAAAAAATAGGATTCCGTGTAATAAGTTTTTGATATTCAGCAACCCCGGTTAAAAAATAATCGCAAAAATCTAAACATTTATCTATCCAGCCATAAGGTAGATCAGCAGCGACTCCTCCGATACGGAAAAAATTATGCATCATGCGCATGCCGGTAGCAGCTTCAAATAGGTCATATATAAATTCTCGTTCTCGGAAAATATAGAAGAAAGGGGTCTGCGCCCCAATATCTGCCATAAAAGGACCAAGCCATAACAAATGGGAAGCGATACGACTCAACTCCAACATAATAGCTCTGATATAGCTAGCCCTTTTAGGTACTTGAATATTCCCTAGCTGTTCGGGCCCGTTTACGGTTATTGCTTCGGTAAACATAGTAGCTAAGTAATCCCAACGTGTTACATAAGGCAAATATTGTATAATTGTTCGATTTTCCGCAATTTTCTCCATTCCTCTATGTAAATAACCCAATACTGGTTCACAGTTAATAACATCCTCACCATCGAGAGTAACGATCAGTCGAAGAACACCATGCATTGATGGGTGGTGAGGGCCCATATTGACTATCATGAGGTCCTTTCTTGTAGTTGATGGAATCATAAGTTTTTTTCGAGTCATTCTTCCATGCATTGCTGAAAGTAAAAAGAAAGAAGTTCATCAAAATTTAAACGACTAAGCTCGAATGGTATCACGCTTCAAATTAACGAGTTTTTATCTCTCGAATATCCAACTCCCCAATTAATTCTTTATAATGTCCCCTATTTCTTTTTGACAAATAGGCCAACAGTCGTTGACGTTTTCCCAAAATTTTTCGCAAACCCCTCTGAGATGAAAAGTCTTTATTGTGCAATTCCAAATGTGAAGTAAGTCTCCTTATCTTAGTGGTGAAACTGAATACTTGAAATTTAACAGACCCCCTAGTTTCTTTGTTTTCTTTTTGAGAAATAACCGAAATCGATGAATTTTTGACCATAAAAAATGCCCCTTGCCCTTTTTACAGATATGGATTTTACCGATCAGTAATAATAATGCCATTAATTTGAATTTGGTATATACAATAATCTAATCAAAATTTCTTTATGAACTACTAATTTCCTGAATTCAAACCAATCAATCCAATTTTGATTGGTTTTAGATAGAAAAGGTTGGTACATTTTTGGATCGACTAATTTAGACCTAAAATAAAGAGTGTTCCCTTGATTCCTTTCTAGATCTAATTCAGACATTATTCATTTTATATTGGATACTAGAATGAAATGTGAGATAAGACATGTGATCTGGGTATTTGTTTGCTTTCATATACCCTTATATAGGGTATAGGATATATAGAAAAAGTATATTAGCCAAAAATTTTCAAACGTGGATACATCTGTATCCTTAACATACTGAAACGGCTGCCATTATTGGTATCAAACCAATAACGATTCATACAAGCTAAATCTTCTAATCGATAATTAGGCCAAAGAAAGAGCTTTAATTTCATTAATTGATTTTGATCTCTATCAAGATGGTTATTGTCATGTGAAACTTGGATGCTTTTTTTTACGTTCCAAAATACCGGATTTTTATCTAGAAAATTTCTATTTTTTGAATTGAAACAAATTAGACTTCTCAATTTTCTACGACGTCTAAAGGATAAAATATTTTCGGGAACAAGTAAATCAAAATGATTTTTATCTCCATTTCTAGTTATTCGTTGATGCGGTGAAATAGTTTTATCAAAATTCTTGTTAGAAGCATGTCCTTGCTCTTGGTATTTTTGATGCTTATTCTTATAAACTAACGAAATACCTATGGTTTGATACATAATAAATTGTCCATCTTTTTTTTCAGACAGGCGGATGGGTTCTAGAATCAATACTCCCTTCTTCATAAATTCTGAAAGAGCGAAATTCTTATTAATCATCATTATATCCAAACTCATTTGTTTCTTTTGAATCGAGGATATAGTCATTTTTTTTATATCTATTAGTTTAAGCAAGAGACAATATACATTGATATTAGTGATCATTCTTTCATTCAAAGTCTCATCCCATCTCAATTGAAAAAGCAAATAACGTTTCAGGAACAAACGGAGTTCTCCTCTCGTGTATTGGTTTTGATTTTTCCCTTTTTTGATGTTTGATCTTCCATAATTTTCTTCAATATTTTTTTGTTGTGAGAAAACGGATCTCCACTCTCCTGGACTTGTCGGTTCTTTTTCTTCATGATTTCTATGCTTTTTATTTGATGCTATCAACAAGTTCCCTTTTTCTTTTTCATTGATCTTTTTATTTTGACTTCTATTTAAAAGAAGTAATTTGCTTGGTATAAACCAAGGTTTCATTTTATATGTCTTATAAAGTAACAAAAATTCTGGGAAGAACCAAAGTTCCAGATTGTATATGGGATGCTTTAGCATTTTTTCATTCATCCCCATCCAATCACAAAACCCCATGTGAGAGTTTGGTAAATTGATCTCTGGGATCTTAAGAGAAAAAAAATCTTTTTTAGAAATTATTTGATAATTTGGATTCCTATTCGTATCGATTAGGAGCCAGGCCTCAACGTCGACTTTTTGTATAGAATCCAATTTCAAAATTTTCCAATCAAAATATTTTCTATCGGCCGGTTTTTTCATATGGATCTTTCCTAAATTATTTTTAATAGGGATGTTCCTCAGCATATCAAAAAAGTTTTTTTTAGCCGTGTTATAAAAAATCCCTTCGTTCGCATTTCCTTGAAAGGGGGATCTATAAAAAAAGCATTCCGTTTTCTTTTCATAATGAATAAATTTATATGAGAAAAGATCATATCGATAGTATTTTAGAAAATTATCTTTTTGATTAGATACTGAATATATTTCAAATTGTTTTTTGGAATTAATTAATGAGTTTTTTTCACATGAATGCCGTTTGCTAAAATTGGACTTTTTAGCTATATGATGCCGACGAAATGTATTTCGCCATTTTTCTGGTATTAATCTAGACCATCCAATCTGAGATAAATGGTATTGATAATGTCCTCTTAACCAGCTTTTCCATGGATTCATTTCAGAACTCGGAAGTTCCTTATCTGCTGATTTCAAATCAAGCATTCCTTTTCGTTCAAAAGAATCCTTTATTTTAGACTTAAGTAAAAAGGGGATTCCTTGATATTGAACAACAGATCTTAACGAGTTATTAACTTGAATTTTTGCTAATTTGTAAAATACATATTCTTGTGGGACGTAGGATAAGTCATCAAAAATATGTGAATTTGCTTTTCTATTATTAATATAATCAAGTAGCGTTTTTGTACTCGAAATAAACGGAATTTGAATTTTCTTTTTTTTATTAATCTTTTCTTGTTTTCTTTCATTAATGAATTTATCCATAATTTTTTTTGTTAATTTAAGAAAAAGTTTTGTATTTATTCTGGGAATATTAATTATAGATAAAAAGATATCGGTGGATAGTTTTTCAATGAACAATTTGAAAAAGGGAGATAATTTACAGATTAATCGAGCATTTCTTCTTTTTAACATTTGCTGTTTTTCTAATTTTTTAGCATTATAGCTTGTAGGACTAAGATTCTTTATTCTTGGAGTTATTTTTTTTTTCTCTTTTGTGATTCTTTCTATTTGATTTCGGATTGTACTTATTCTAGCAGCCAGATCCTTCATTTTTTTTTCTGTCGATGAAGAACTCGGAGATGAAATTTTAATTTGACTAAATGATTCGTGAATTATCTGATTGTTTATTAGGGAATCTTTTTGTTCTTTAATTTCGCTTGATTCATAGACTCCTACTTCTCTTAATCTAACTAATAGAATTGGATTTACTTTTGAAAGTGCGTTTATTATTCTTTTTATAAAAAAAACACTTTTGAGAACCCATTTTTTTGTTTCTTTTGAAACTTTTCGAACTAATTTTGTTTTTCCTTTGAAAACTCTTATAACTCGAAAATACTTCTTTTTCAATTTTCCAATTTTTTTTGCTAATTCCTTGAAAATAGGTTTAAAAAAGGAAGGTTTTTTTCGGGGTGAACAAAAGGGGACTTCCGTTTCCATTCCCCAAACTGTTAAAAAACAAGAATCACCTTTTTCTTTTTTCGTTTTGATTAGATCTTTCTTAGAGGATCGTAGTTTCGATTTTTGCGAAGGTTTCAGACAGAAAGGAAATAATATTTTTATTTGAATACCATCCGTGAACCAATTTTTTGGAAATTCGGTTTCGGATAATGGACTACCATTATAGGTGCATTTAATATGGATCTCTTTTTTCCATTCTTGAAAATCCGCAGACCATTCGGGAGGTTGAAATAGTAATATACGTCCAATATTTTTGGCAATTATCAATGAAGGTAATAGAATATATTTTCTAAAAATAGATTGAGCTAGTAACACGCAACCTCTTATTCCTTGCGCAAATGGAATACGATTCCAGGACTCTGCTACTTTTATTCGTGCTTTTTCCTTTCTTTTGTTCGTTTCTTCTTTTTCTTCTCTTTTTGTTTGTTCTTTTGTATACTCTACAATTTGGAATGCTTCCCCTTTATCCAACTCATTTTTTAAAATGAGTTTAATCAACCCGGAGATATCAAAAGAAAAGGGAGGGGATTTTTGTAGTCTCTCCAGAAAAAGGGGGGAATGCGCATTTGCCTGACACAATTCGAAAATAATCATCTTACGCCTTTGAGCTCGCATAGAACCTTTGATTATACCGCGCCGAAAGTCTGATTGTTGTGAATAGTTTATCAAAGCTACTTCATTGGGCACTTTACTATTTGGATCAATAGTTTGCTTGGTAGCAGCAAAAATGACTACACGGTTGCCCTTTCTTGAACGAATTTGATGACCTATTGGTATGTCTTCTTTATATTCTCTTGATTGTTGTTCTAAATCGGTGATTAATTTGTATGACCGTCGAGGTATTTTTTTATTGATTTCTTTTATTCTAATCGATTTTATGTTAATTTTTTGACCATTAGCATCAGTTACAATTTTAGTTAAATAACATAAATAGTTAAAATATTTTGTTTCTTTTTTAGAATATATTTTTCCTTCTGAAAATAAAGAAGGGATGCTCGGATTTAGATTGGTAGATCCGGATTCTTTAACCAATTTACTGATAAAAGTGAAAAAATGAATAATTTCTGTTGATAATGATTTTTTCTCAACTCTATTTATTTTTTGTTCAAATTCTTGGTAATCCGTATCCGAGAAAAATATACTGTGAATCCGATTTATTCCAAACTGATCTATGAAACTTTCTATCAAAGGTTTTTTTAGCGTTGAGGGTGAAGGGTGCTTGTGGATTGTTTTCCGATAGGATCCGTTCAGGAAAGGATCATACCTTTTTGATAAGTATTCTTTTGTCGAATAGTCATTACATAATCGAGTCCGTGTTTCGAGTCTATTTAAATGACTATTTTCTTTATCTAAGGCTTGAATTCTATTTATAAACTCATTGTTCCAATGGTTCCCTTTTTGATTGTTAGTATAAATCCAAGGGTTGTAGAGTTCATTAAATGAAAATTTTTCGATTGTAGTCGGGTATATCCTTTTTTTGATCATTTCCAAAAAAATGGCTAAACTGGGAAGATATGTAAAAGATATTTTTTCTTTTCCATCACTTTGACATATGTGAAAAAAATATTGTGACATCTCATTTCTCACAGCCTTATCAAATCGCTTATTTTTTATGTATCGAAAGGGTCGATTCCATCGTTTCGAATCAAAAAGAATAGTTACAAGAGGTTTGTCATCGATTTTTTTAATTAGTTCTTTGTTTTCAGTTTTTTGATCAAATATTTTCAATCTTGAATTATCCTGATTTTCATTGATATTCATTAGATAAGACTCTTCAGAAAGGGGTCTATTTGGATAGCCTGTCTCTGTAAATCGAAAGTGA